TCCCTTTCCAAACAAATTAAAATGATTGAAGTTTTTCTATTTGGAATCGTATTAGGTTTAATTCCGATTACTTTGGCTGGATTATTCGTAACTGCATATTTACAATACAGGCGCGGTGATCAGTCGGACCTTTGATTAATTTAATTAATCATTTTTTTTTTTAGTGACCTCCTCCTTAATCCACTGGAGGTCAAATTCTGATTGCTGTTGAAGTTAGCGACCTTATTTCAGTGGAATTTGACCTAACAAGAACGGAATCACGCACGCTCTGTAGGATTTGAACCTACGACATCGGGTTTTGGAGACCCGCGTTCTACCGAACTGAACTAAGAGCGCTTTCTTATCAGAATTTTTTTGAACCCCAATACACCTTGCATGTATATATATAATATAGCGTTTCTAAACTAAAAATGAAAGAAAGATTATGTATGTCCAATTTAATTGATCTCAATTTATTCCTCCTTACTGCTCATAGGAGAACTAAAGTAAAAGTATAGGTAGGGATGACAGGATTTGAACCCGTGACATTTTGTACCCAAAACAAACGCGCTACCAAGCTGCGCTACATCCCTTTCAATTGGTCTACCGTTTCATTGTAGAGAATCCCTGTCTTCTTTTCCATAGTGTTATTTCTTCCATTGATATACATAATTTTTATTGTCATTTCTTCTTTTTTTGGGGGGCTCATGTCATATAACATATTGTATAACATATAATAAAATAATAAAAGACTTATCTATACCCATATGAGACGTTAAAAACAAAAAGAAGGAGGATTTTCAATGCGAGATCTAAAAACATATCTTTCCGTGGCACCAGTACTAAGTACTCTATGGTTCGGATCTTTAGCAGGTTTATTAATAGAGATCAATCGTTTATTCCCTGATGCGTTGACATTCCCCTTTTTTTCATTTTAGTTATTGATACGGGAAGGGGATTAGAGATACAATCAAATCAAATAGCTTTAACTAATTAATTGCTATTTTTTTTTTTGAAAAAGACTAAATCTCAGCGAAAATCCCGGCTTAAATTTATATTATAATAGAGTGAGAACGGGGATGGAAATGTGCTCCTAGGTCAACAGTATCATAAAAAATAGTTAAATAAGATACTGTACTGCAATTAGAAATAGAGTTTGAAATAATTGTATTCCTTATTATTTACTATTTTTTGACTATTACTCTAGTGATTGCAACGAAATCTTTCATAATTCGATTTAGAGTTAGCAACTTCTATTTTTTCTTTGTTCTTTTCTTATTCGCTTCAGATTGAAAAAAATGGAAGAGTTGAGCGAATCAAAAACCAAAGGGGGTTCATGGCAAAGAGTAAAGATGTCCGAGTAACGGTTATTTTGGAATGTACCAGTTGTGTCCGAAACGGGGTTAATAAAGAATCAACGGGCATTTCCAGATATATTTCCCAAAAGAATCGACACAATACGCCGAGTCGATTGGAATTGAAAAAATTCTGTCCCTATTGTTACAAACATACGGTTCATGGGGAGATAAAGAAATAGATCGAATGCAGGTCTGTTTGTCACTCTTCCAAGGAACATAAAAAATGACATATTATATATATAATATATATTTTAATATAACTAAAGTAAATCCTAATTTCTATTTCTTCTATTTCAGTTGGATCTAAAAAAAAAGAATTAGAACTCAGAAATAGGATTTTCAGGGATAAGGAACAAACAAACCATGGATAAATCCAAGCGACCCTTTCTTAAATCCAAACGATCTTCTCGTAGGCGTTTGCCCCCGATCCAATCGGGGGATCGAATTGATTATAGAAATATGAGTTTAATTAGTCGGTTTATTAGTGAACAAGGAAAAATTTTATCTAGACGCGTGAATAGATTGACCTTGAAACAACAACGATTAATTACTATTGCTATAAAACAAGCGCGCATTTTATCTTTGTTACCTTTTCTTAATAACGAGAAACAGTTTGAAAGAACCGAGTCGACCGCTAGAACTACTGGTTTTAGAACCAGAAATAAATAGGCTTACTCTTCAATCAAATCAAAATTCCAATATGCTATGAACTCAAACCCAGATGGATATTTTGTTCGAAAAATAATAAAATCTAAATTTCATTTTCGTGTTGTAATAAAAAAAAAAAGAATCAAAGAATCGGGGAAGAATAAAAGTTTTTTTGTTTGAGCGCGTTAACTCATTTTGACGACTTTAGCATCTTATCAATTTTTTCTTATACTAATTTATACTATATCTTCCCGGAGTTCATTCTCCGGGGAATGTCATTTTAGTTTTTCGGTAAATTCCTTACAATCCTTTTCCTCTATGATCTCATTAGAAATCATATAAAGACAATTCCTATTTAATATAGCTATTTGTGCAAGTATTTTACGATTAAGAAGCAATTTACTCTTGTACAGATCATTTATAAATCGACTATAACTATAGGATACTTTATTTTCACGAATTACTGCATTTATCCGAGTGATCCACAAACGACGAAAATCCCTCTTTTGCCTATCTCTATCCCGATGAGCAGAAACCAAAGCTCTTATTTTCTGTTGAGTAATAGTTCGAGTAAGTCTTGAATGAGCCCCCAAAAAGCTTGATGCAAATAAACGGATTTTTGTTCGACGTTTACGAGCTACATATCCTCGTCTAATTCTGGTCATTGAATAAATGAAACTTTGATGAATAACTAATTGATTTCCGTTCTTTTAGTTATTATTTTCCTCTTTACTGGTCGATTAATAACAAAACAGATTCTTCCAATGTATAAAATAAAAATTCCAATGGCTTTGGCTACTATAACCTCCCCGACCACTATATATATTTTTCATTGTAAATATAAAAATCAAATTTAAATAATAGTGGTTCCATCGTTTCTATGGTTACTTCTTAAACGGTGAGATCCTTTCTATACACCGGAACCCCTTCCTGCATTTAATCAATATTATTGGTAACTTGTACAGTTCACATCCTTTGGCTCTACCCATGAATTAGATTATTTAGTAATAGGTCTTTCACAATGAGATCTAACCCATACAGTAACGGTATTTAATTATGAAAGTTAGCTAGGTAGCTGACCCTGTTAGTCCGTTTTTGCAAGAGTGGGAACATTATTTTTCTGCTTTTATATTTCCCCCGCTTAATGGATAACCATTTCTTACCAAAGGGGAATTGCTTCTCATCTTAAATTCAGGTGATTGGATTTGCACCAATGGAAACCATAAATTGAATACACAGGGAGATAATGGATCTTTTTGATTTGTAGATAGTGGGTGGAATTCTTCCATTGTATCCTATCCTATTCATATTCTATTTCTATCCTATTCACTGGTCTTGATTGATCACTGATACTGGAAACATACAGTTTGTCTTTTTTTTGTGTCCCAGTCCTAGCTCATGATCTAAACGTGTCGCACATACACCCTAGTACATGTTCCTCGGCGCTGAGGACATCCCCGAAGAGCGGGGGATTTCGTGACATTTCTTATTGGCTGTCGTGTGTTTCTAATAAGTTGCTTAATGGTTGGCATGCTGTATCGTATACATAATAGGCTGGTTGAGATCGATCCTAACCGGATGATTATGAATCGCTTTTTTTTTTTATCTATTTAATAGAATATTAAAATATTAAACCCGGATAAGAATATAAAGAAAATCGCAACACAACAATAGTAGGTATTTCAGCGAAATCCTTCATTCAACCGCTACAAGATCAACAATTCCATGAGCTTGGGCTTCTGTTGCTGACATAAAAACATCTCTTTCCAGATCTTCGGATACAACCCATAAGGGTTTGCCCGTTCTTTGTACATAAACCCTTGTGATGGTTTCGCGCAGTTTCAGTAGTTCTTCCGCTTCCAAGATAAATTCTCCCGTTTGTGCCTCAGAAAAAGAGGCTGCGGGTTGGTGAATCATTACCCTGATGATAAATAAATGGTTTCTCTATCTTGCAGGATGATGAGGTGCAAAAAAAAAAAAGAATTGAAGAACCGTACGGGCATTTTTTGTGCAGTGCATACGGCTCTCTAATGGAATTTACTTTCACCTTACAGCCAATAAAGAGAAAATCTAGGATCTATCAGACGCAGATCGGTAAATGATCCAATTACCACCCTTCCTTTCGGGGGAGTTAAAAAATACTATGATGGTTCCGTTGCTTTATATATTTCTTTCGTCTGTGATTCAGCAATCCCAAAGTTTTTTTGAGCTAAGGCAAAAAATGAATCTGTTCTATAAAAAATAAATATTGTTAAAACCCTTCCGGTGTGAAAACAAAAAAAAGTTTGTGACGCTTAAATGGACTACCCTAAGATAAAATCGGAATATCTTATTATCTCATACTACTCTTTCGATACATAATTTAATGTCAAAAAAAAAAGAGAGTTTTATCATATCAAATTTGAAGTGCCATGCTATTATTACTTAATATTCCTGCTAAGGCATAGTATTTTTTTCTTTCAAATAAAAAACTCAATGGCGCCAAGCGTGAGGGAATGCTAGACGTTTGGTAATTTCTCCTCCGACCAGGATAAAGGATCCCATTGAAGCGGCCAATCCCATGCATATTGTATGTACATCTGGTCTTACAAATTGCATAGTATCGTAAATAGCTACTCCGGGTATTACCCATCCTCCGGGAGAATTTATAAACAAATAGAGATCTTTGGTATCATCCTCTATACTGAGATATACCATAAGACCAATAAGTTGATTTGAGATCTCACTATCAACCTCTTGGCCTAAAAAAAGCAATCTTTCTCGATAAAGTCGGTTGATTAGGATAAAAAACTATCCCTTAGGAACCGTACATGCACCTTTTGAGGCATACGGTTCAAAAAATCGCGGAAAAAAGATCAATGTATAAGATTCCAGCCCCTTTATTTTGGCTTAGAGTAGGTTCTATCTAACTTTTAACAAAGGAACCCTTTTTTATGAAAAAAAAAGAGAAGTTTTTGCTCGTTTTCCTATAACCTATAATACGAAATTCACTACACTTATCAAACACACTTCTCATTGATATATTGTTTCATCGAGATCCAATCCAAATTACGATGTAATTTTCTTGTTCCTGAAGGGGTCCCTTCCATTTTTTTAGGTTTATGTTCTACTCCAGGTAAAGATTTCCCCGATTTCTATTTGCACATATAGGATAAATGCTCCCAATACCACTTCTTTTTTTAATTCATTTGATGCCTTTCTTCCGTCAAATATTTGAGGTATTCAGCATATTATTCTATTCGATTAATTAACACTTTGAGATCACCCCTCTTTCTAATTTAATAATAAACGAATTTAATATTTAATAATCAAATCGTTTATGATACAAGTAGTACGCCGATCTATTACTAATTGGGTTTTTTCTAAACGGAGCCTGGATACTTCATTTTCTTGGTCCAACCAAGCCAACCATAAATAAGTTTTATTGAGATGGTAATATTAATCTGGATCCCCCCAAAACGGATCTAATTGCACCTCACGCGCCAATTTTAAAATAAATTGATTGGGTGAAACAAGGGATATCTCAATCGAGGGAGAGAACGGGGAAATCCCATATGACCCAATATATCTGACAAGCCGCACTATACGTCAACCCAAGATGCATCTTCCTCTCCAGGACTTCGAAAAGGTACTTTTGGAACACCAATAGGCATTAAAAAAAATGAAGTACTATATTTCACTTTGATGTGGAAACGTAATAATGGGTTTAATTGTCTTCATAAAAATTGGCCGTTATTAATTTTAGCCATGGTCAGAAAGGAAGACAGAATTAATAAAGTAACTAAAATTATTCCAAATAGGTCTTTCGAATGATGACTAAGTATGGATGGATTCACTCATAGAAAATGGGCTCAACCCACCATTGCGTATTGGGGCTTATCGGGTATAGAATAGATCTGCTTCTCTTTGTTCCTACGAACAGAATTGTTTGATTATTGCCAGCAGAAGAAAACAAATATTATCTCCTGCTCGGAGAGAATCCACTGAAGGGGGGAGGTCCATAGTATCGTTTTAAAAATGCAATAAAGTTACATAGTCTTTATCTTTCTTTGCTAAAAGGGGTATTTCCATGGGTTTGCCTTGGTATCGTGTTCATACCGTTGTATTGAATGATCCCGGTCGGTTGATTGCTGTCCATATAATGCATACAGCTCTGGTTGCTGGTTGGGCCGGTTCAATGGCTCTATATGAATTAGCCGTTTTTGATCCTTCTGATCCCGTTCTTGATCCAATGTGGAGACAAGGTATGTTCGTTATACCCTTCATGACTCGTTTAGGAATAACTAATTCGTGGGGTGGTTGGAGTATCACAGGGGGGGCTGTAACGAATTCAGGCATTTGGAGTTACGAAGGTGTGGCCGGAGCGCATATTGTGTTTTCTGGCTTGTGCTTCTTAGCAGCTATTTGGCATTGGGTGTATTGGGATCTAGCAATATTTACTGATGAACGTACAGGAAAACCGTCTTTGGATTTGCCCAAGATTTTTGGAATTCATTTATTTCTTTCAGGGGTGGCTTGTTTTGGTTTTGGCGTATTTCATGTAACAGGTTTGTATGGCCCTGGAATATGGGTGTCCGATCCTTATGGACTAACTGGAAAAGTACAATCTGTAAATCCAGCGTGGGGTGTGGAAGGTTTTGATCCGTTTGTTTCGGGCGGAATAGCCTCTCATCATATTGCAGCGGGTACATTGGGCATATTAGCGGGCCTATTTCATCTTAGTGTTCGTCCGCCTCAACGTCTATACAAAGGATTACGTATGGGCAATATTGAAACCGTCCTTTCCAGTAGTATCGCTGCTGTCTTTTTTGCTGCTTTTGTAGTTGCTGGAACTATGTGGTATGGTTCAGCAACTACCCCCATCGAATTATTTGGTCCCACTCGTTATCAATGGGATCAGGGATACTTCCAGCAAGAAATATATAGAAGAGTTAGTGCTGGACTCGCTGAAAATCAAAGTTTCTCAGAAGCTTGGTCTAAAATTCCGGAAAAACTTGCTTTTTATGATTACATTGGGAATAATCCGGCAAAGGGGGGATTATTCAGAGCGGGCTCAATGGACAACGGGGATGGAATAGCTGTTGGATGGTTAGGACACCCCATCTTTAGAGATAAAGAAGGGCGTGAACTTTTTGTACGTCGTATGCCTACCTTTTTCGAAACATTTCCAGTTGTTTTGGTAGATGGAGACGGAATTGTTAGAGCTGATGTTCCTTTTAGAAGGGCAGAATCAAAGTATAGTGTTGAACAAGTAGGTGTAACTGTTGAGTTCTACGGCGGCGAACTTAACGGAGTTAGTTATAGTGATCCTGCTACTGTTAAAAAATATGCTAGACGCGCTCAATTGGGTGAAATTTTTGAATTAGATCGTGCTACTTTGAAATCTGATGGTGTGTTTCGTAGCAGTCCGAGGGGTTGGTTTACTTTTGGACATGCTTCGTTTGCTTTGCTCTTTTTCTTCGGACACATTTGGCATGGTGCTCGAACCTTATTCAGAGATGTTTTTGCTGGTATT